CACATCTCCGTTCAGGATTTCTTGGCCCACTATAGGCCAAACCACCTGAGCACTAGGTCCAATGTGAGTAGGATCACTCAGCCATGCTTCATAATTGGAAAAACGCGCACCGTGGAAATACATGCCACTCAGCCAAAGAAAGATGATCGAGAGTTGGCCGAAATGGGCACTAAATACTTTTCGAGAGATTTCCTCCAAATCACTGGTATGACTATCAAAATCGTGAGCATCAGCATGTAGGTTCCAGATCCAAGTGGTAGTATCAGGTCCCTTAGCTATTGTTCTTGAGAAATGACCGGGTTTAGCCCATTCCTCGAAAGAAGTTTTTATGGGATCCCTATCTACCAAAATTTTGACTTCTGGTTCCGGCGAACGAATAATCATTGAGTCCTCCTCTTTCCGGACAACACATACAAAGAAACCCGCCAACAGTCACTCAAGTAATTAGTGAACCGATGATAGATGCTTAGAATTTTTTTATTTCTCTTCTATCTCCCATCTATTTTCTTTAGTTATTCACTAGAGCAATTATGATCTGGAAGTCGATCTGGGGCAAGTGTTCGGATCTATTATGACATATTCATAGGGTGCTCAACGGACACCCTTTTTTTAGTTTTCGCGCCTTTACATTAGTATACAAAAGTATACAAATAGGTTTTTTTTAACCTAATCCAGTGTATTCATATTTCAATTAAAAGTTCCGGAATTTAGCCTCTTTTTTATGTTTTAAATATAGGTCCTATTTCAATAAATGTTTATTTGTCATTACTAAGAAACATTCGAGTATTGATATTTAGTCATTTTTCAAATCTCTTTTATTGGTTTTAATAGTAGAAAAAAAAATATATATATATAAAACTAGATATATATATTCATCTACTACTTACCCCCTAGACCAGATGAAATAGAACGATTTGAGAAAAGGATATAATGAAAGTTTTTTCTTTGATTGGTTCTTCTGATAGAAAAAAAGTATCCGTTTTATTTAACCGAGGGGGCCAAGAAACTAAAAAAAATGAATTGTAAAAACAAATAAAGATATATATAAAGATATATATATAGAAAAAAAGTTCTTATTCGAAGCGCCTCGTGATCGTCAACCAATTCTGTGCTTCAATATAATTATCAGGAGTAAGCGTTATAGCCTGTTTCCAATACTCAGCGGCTTGGGCGAACCAAGCCTCCGCCATTTCAGAATCTCCTTGTTGAATGGCCTGCTCTCCACGGTCGGAATAGGTGCTCAATTCCCTTCCTGAGAACCGTACTTGAGAGTTTCCTACCTCATACGGCTCGACAACCAACTCTTTTGTTTTGGTGTACCAGTTTTTTAACTTTCACCCACTTTAACTTTATATCATATCTAATTGAATGAGATTTCTTATAGATATTGGGTTTTTCTTGGATTAAACAAAAGAGAGTAATTACATGAGTTTCAAACTTTCATTTTGATTTAATTAATATATTAATTAATATAATAAGTTTTATCTTTTCTCCTACCTTCATAAAACATAAAAAAAGCCATGTCCACTGTTATTAGATATTCGAATTTTCTGAAAGGTAACTATCCCGCTTTCATATAAAAATTGATATAGAATCTTGGAAAAAGCCTTTTTTTCATACTTCATAAAAAAAAAGACTTACTGTCTTTAGGATCTGATGCTACACCGCTGCTCAATACCTTAGGGTATCTACTCTATTACATAAGTAGATTCCTAAGATTTATCTCATATTATGATATAAATAAACAGCTCTTGTTGTATCGGTACAAGACCTTTACAATTGATCTTTACGGTGCTCCCTCTATCAATTAAATCTTTTTATCCATAGAAATAAAGTATTTAGGCATATCCAGTCTTCACTTCAGATTTCTATCTATGAAGTTTTTTTTTCTACAGCTGATAAAAAATCGTTTTGGACGATGCTTATGTAGAAAGCCTTTTTTTGTTTCTAGTATTTCATTAACTAAAATGTTCGTTCTTTTTTTCTATAGTGGAGATAGTCGCACGTAATGACAGATCACAGCCATATTATTAAAAGCTTGTGGTAAAAAGGGGTTTCGTTCTAATGCCCGAAAATAATATTCTAAAGCTTTGGTATGTTCCCCATTACTTGTGTGGATAAGGCCTATATTATAGAGTATATAACTTCGATCATAGGGGTCAATTTCTAGGCGCATAGCTTCATAATAATTCTGTAATGCTTCCGCATAATTTCCTTCAGATTGAGCCGACATCCGTTACGGTCGTCATTCGCTTTAACGAATTCTCCGTTTCAGAACCGTATGTGAGATTTTCATCTCATACGGCTCCTCCTTTAGGTGCATAATGAAAATAAGATATGGAAAAATCTGATGTCATTATGAACTAAGCGGGGCTAATGTTTTTACACGAAATCCCTAGCCAACCTTCTTGCAAAAGATCTTTTCTTACTACCAAGTGGGTTCATGCTAGATAAAAATAAAAAAGGAAACTCTAAAAATTTCTTTGTTCTCAACGCCCCTAAATTTCCAGGAATTAGTCACTTCAACAGTCTTCAATGGTTATATGGGTATCCAAAGTACGAACGAGATGGATGTTTATTGTTCCAACCACTTTTATTAGTAGTCCCAATCCAAGAATAAAGAAAAGGAATAATTTTGAAGAAAGTTTTCTTGTTGTTGATTTCTCGGCGTAGTGCTTCTTCCCCTATGCCTCCTATTCGTATATTGTATTAGTGCAGTAGGATTGATCTGTAATACGGGAACCATAGGTAAAAACCTTTTGCTCAATACTAGAATTCACAATTGAAGCATCTAAGGCTGCATTAATCGTGGATACATGACAGAAGGGATTGCTTTTTTATATTATAAACTTCACCTTCAAAAGCGTAGATTTTTTCAATACTCGTTTTTCTTTCTATTCCAAATCGGCGAGAAATCAAAAAAATAATGGTAATCAAATCGCACCATCTCTGTAATAAGTAAATGCCTCTTTTTCTCCGGAAGTTGTCGGAATGACTCGTAATAAGATATCGGCTACAATTGTAAAGGTTTTATCAATAAAATTTCCATTTATACGCGATCTTGGCATAGGTAGTAATCCATTCTATAACTGTTTTTATTTCCTTTACCTTTTATTTTGTGAGAAAATTTTCTCACAAACAAAGGCATTTTATAGTACGAACTAACATAAAAGCGGACGCATTAAAATAAAAAAACCTTCTAGCTCTATCTACTTCCAAATTTTTCCGGTCAAAAGGGTATCTATTAACCATAACCTAAAAAACAATTAATAACTCGCTATTCACCCAGGTACTCAGTCATAATACTGATGTCGGAGAGATGGCCGAGTGGTTGAAGGCGTAACATTGGAACTGTTATGTAGGCTTTTGTTTACCGAGGGTTCGAATCCCTCTCTTTCCGTACTTTACCACTAATTCACCAACCTTACGTTAAAAAAGAATAGATATAAAATCGACCTTGTTTTTAGTTTTAAATAGATTCTATATTCCTAATTTCTTTGATACGTAAAATGCTGGGAAGAGCAAACAAGGGATCCAAATCTCCTTACCAATCTATGATACATGGATCCATGAATAGTAAAAAGATTTCCCGACAAAATCCCTTACCTTTTGCCTTTTTATTTTTAATCAAAAAATGGCCGAACTCTTTTTTTTTAGTTTTTTTTTTTTTTACTTAAGTCTGTCGAGAGTAATATTCTACGACAAGCAATTCATTTATTTTCAAACCGACGTAGTTCCTATCTATTATTTGATTGACTAACCCTTCATATTGAAATGTGTGAAGAGTAAGATGGTTTGGTAATTCCTCGGGGGCAGATAAATCAAGAAGATTTTTAACCAAAGTTCTAGAGTTTTGGTCATCCTTCACTGTAATAATATCTTGGGGTTTGCAGCGATAACTTGGTATATCAACTATACGGCCATTCACTAAAATATGTCCATGGTTAACTAATTGGCGCGCTTGAGGAATAGTCAAAGCCATACCCAATCTAAAAAGGATGTTATCCAAACGCATTTCAAGTAATTGTAGTAAAACTTGACCTGTTGACCCCTTGGCTTTTCCGGCGATACGAACATATTTAAGTAATTGGCGTTCTGTAAGACCATAATGAAAACGCAATTTTTGTTTTTCTTCTAAACGAATACGATATTGAGATTTTTTTCCGGAGCGTGATTGGTTTCTAAGATCGCTTCCTGCCCTAGGCCTTTTACTAGTTAGTCCCGGTAAAGCCCCCAGACGGCGTATTTTTTTTAAACGAGGCCCTCGGTAACGTGACATAAAGACTCCTTTTTTATTGAAATTGTACAAAACTAAAAAAAATTAAAACTGAACTAAATGATAATGATAAATGACGTGAAATCCACTACAATAAACTATTGGAATACAAAGAGGAAGAAGATATATTCTCTCAATCTTCTCAATCTCAATATATAGATTTATATTTATTGTATATACAATATATATAAATCAAATAAATTACAAAAATGTTCCTTTATTTTCTTGATTTATTTTGCAAAGATCTAACCCTTTTACCAAATATATATTCCTATATGCAAGTTTATATGACATAATATAAATGGAGCGGTAACTCTGGGAAAAATGTTAAAGAAGTCTTTTCCATTTTCTTTGATTTTGAAAGTACATTAATGTAAAAAAACGCAAAAATATGTAAAAGCCGGCTATCGGAATCGAACCGATGACCATCGCATTACAAATGCGATGCTCTAACCTCTGAGCTAAGCGGGCTCAAATAAAATAGCGCATGCATACAAATTAACTAAACTACTAGATCGTATCAATTAAATATTCTATTCATATTTTTCCTTCTCTATTTAGAATTAATCATATTCTATATTCTCTATATTCTATAGAACAGAATATAGCTCAAATAAATAGGTACTATCATTAAATAAATAAAACATAACCTTAATTACTTAATTAATATAATAGAGCAATATATCTATATCTATTTTATAATTTTGATTTCATTAGTTTATAAATAAGAAAATCTTAATTAGATTAGAAATATTTTTTTTTAGTTAAACGATATCTGATTTTTAATTTTTTGTTTCTAACCTCATGCTATTATTATTATTTTATACTTTTTGTCTTTTTCTTTCTAATATTATAGAATTATTCGAATTTAAAATATATGAGGTAGACTTATAATCTTTTTCCACTGCACATTGTAAAATTCTAAGTTTCAATAATAATCCGAAATTTTTTTTCATGGGCGTTAAAAAAAAGAATAGACCGTTAGACTATTTATTAAAATTTAAGACAAAGATGAGAAAAGGAATAACAGATATATGTAATGTAATAGATAACCATATTGAATTGCAAATACAAAAACAATAGAATCTTTATTGATTAGACTAAATAAATATGGATGGGGCAAAAAAAAACTGAAAGAAGATACCAAAGAAATAAAAAAAGTATCTATATGTAATGAATTCAAAGGTTTCGGCGTAAGAAAAAGTGGAAAGACATCATAATGAGATCCTAATCTCAAAGCAAAAAAGGGGATATGGCGGAATCGGTAGACGCTACGGACTTAATTGGATTGAGCCTTGGTATGGAAACCTACTAAGTGAGAACTTTCAAATTCAGAGAAACCCTGGAATTAACAATGGGCAATCCTGAGCCAAATCCTGGTTTACGCGAACTAACCAGAGTTTATAAAGCGAGAAAAAGGGATAGGTGCAGAGACTCAACGGAAGCTGTTCTAACAAATGGAGTTCACTACCTTGTGTTGATAAAGGAATCCTTCAATCGAAACTGAAAATCAAAAAGGATGAAGGAGAAAAACCTATTTTGTCTAAAAATAGGTAACACAAAACGATCTAAAAAATGACGACCTGAATCTCTATTTCTATTAAAAAAAATAGAAATGTTGTGAATCAATTCGAAGTTTAAGAAAAAATCAAATATTCATTGAATCAAATGATTCACTTCATAGTCTGATAGATCCTTGGTGGAACTTGTTAATCGGACGAGAATAAAGATAGAGTCCCATTCTACATGTCAATACTGACAACAATGAAATTTATAGTAAGATGAAAATCCGTTGACTTTTAAAATCGTGAGGGTTCAAGTCCCTCTATCCCCAACTATACTCCGCAAAAAAGTTTGTTTTACACCTTACCTTTTTTTAGTTATTCAAAAATAAATTATCTTTTTTCATTCATCCTACGCGTTTACAAACTAAAAAAAAAAATTTCTTTATATACAAGTCTTGTCTTGTGGGATATATCATACACGTACAAATGAAAAAAAATATATATAGATTTTAATTCTTTATAATCTATATAATTTGTAATTTTAAAACTTCTAAAGTCTTCTTTTCGAAGATAAAAAAAATTCCCGGTCAAAAAAAAATTTAATTTACTACTTTTGAGTTTATTTTAATTGACATAGACCTAAGTCATCTAGTAAAATGATAAAATGAGGATGATACTTAGGTAATGGCCGGGATAGCTCAGTTGGTAGAGCAGAGGACTGAAAATCCTCGTGTCACCAGTTCAAACCTGGTTCCTGGCATAAGCTTTTTACTAAAGATGCATTTAATTTGAAGAATATAAACGTATCTTTAGTAAAAAAGTGCAATCATCCTTTATCCCCTTCTCTTTTTTGTTCATGGTGTGGATCCATCCGTTCAAAAAGAATGGATAATACTTGATACATAATACATATTCAAAAGGAAAGGTTAAATGAGTTCTGTTTGAAAGAAAAAAATTTAAAAAAGGGTCTATATCTGAAGTGCAGAAAGACCCCCAAGATTCCGTAGAGACAATAGAAATAGAATTGTACCCCCCCTCAATTAATTGCTTTCCGATCTTATTTATTAATTCCGAGTTATGTGCGCGATGCAAAGTTCATAATGAAGAACTCTTTTTTTTTTAGTTCATCCTATTGGCTCGTCTTTTACGAAAATAAAAAAAGTCTCTTTAAAATTGGAGATCGAGCTCTCTCTAATAACTAAATTCTTCTGTTTGTTGGATCTAAAAAAGAATCTAATTCAAAATATTCCGCGAAAGTCCGTAGTTGTAGAAACTAAGACTCCTTTTTTTTCAATCAATAAGCATCTTGTATTTCATAAAAGTTGGGGGCAATATAATCCTTACGTAAAGGCCACCCTATCCAACTTTCGGGCATTAAGATCCGTTTCAGTCGTGGATGGCTATCATAAGTGATTCCGAACATATCATAAGATTCCCGTTCTTGAAAATCCGAACTTTTCCAAACCCAGAAAACGGATGGAATTCTAGGATTACTCCTTTGAGTAAATACTTTTATGCAGACTTCTTCCGCTTGATTGACACCATATTCTATTCTCGTAAGATGATACACACTGACTAAGAGGCCACCTGGTGCCACATCATAGGCACATTGCGAACGTAAATAATTGTAACCATATACATATAAAATTACAGCAATAGAATGCCAATCTTCGGGCTTTATTTGTAAAGTTTCTATTCCTTGGTAATCGAAGCCCAACG